TAATAATATAATTTATTTGAATTTCTATAAGAAATTGTAAAAATTACATATTAATTATTTTAAGAAATAATTAATATGTAATAAGCGTGTTTCTTATTCAAGTTATTCAAAATATCTTTCTTGATATAGAAAGATAAAAATATAAATAGATATATGGAAATAAACTGCGTCCAATAGGATTTGAACCTATACCAAAGGTTTAGAAGACCTCTGTCCTATCCATTAGACAATGGACGCTTTTCACTCCAATTTTCATATTTCTTGTTCGGAAAAATAGTTGAAAGAATTCCAAGAATTTAGTATTCAATTCAATGATGCATTACATATAATTTCAATATGCATTACATTAATTCGATTCATTCCAATTTTTTATTAAAAATAAAAAAGATTTCATTTTTAGAATATTAAAGTAAAGTAAAAGCGGGTAGCGGGAATCGAACCCGCATCGTTAGCTTGGAAGGCTAGGGGTTATAGTCGACGTTGATTCATCATTTTGAACGTCTCTAATTCAAAACTGAACGTGAAACTTTGTTTTCATTCAGCTCCTTTATGGAAGATGGAGAAATTCCCAGATTCAAACATGAACGAACTAAAGAAAATCCGACCCATAACGTCTATGTCAGCTTTTATGTTCTGAATAGATTCAGAACAACCTGCTTTCTAGACGATCCCTATAGAAAAAGAGGGGGGTTATAGTCTAACAAACAATCTTTCTAGTTATTTCGTTCTCTACTTCTATTTGAAAGAATCTTTAGGAAAAGCATTTTGTTTCCACCGAGCTAAAACAATTTCTCGATGTCTTTAGTAAACCAAAGACATTGTTTAATAGCTTTTTCGCTTCAATTCCTCCTATAGAAATGAAAAATTGAAGATTTAGTTACGATTAGAAATAAATTTTCTATCTTTATCCATGGGTCCTTTACTCATACTCATTCAATTGGAAGTATTGATCCAATAAAAAAAAAATTATGTTTCGTAATCTCATAATCCAATTTTTCAATTTTAAATTGATTGTTGGAAACAAATCACGAGAATGTATATTCTTCCTCGAATTTTTAATTGAGAGGTAAAGGATTCAATCCTTTTTAGAACTAAAGTTTTTGTTCGGAATGAATATTAATCAAACCGAAAGACCCTTTAACTATATAAGGGGTTATAGAACGAATCACACTTTTACCACTAAACTATACCCGCTACAATCAGATTCTTGTATATAAATGGACCTTTTGTCGACCCTAATCCAAACTAAAACAAAAGATCAGAAAAGAATCATGAAAACTAGAGCGTTTACCTTTTCATTTTAAAAACGAAATACCAAGTGCTTTTTTGCACGAGGTTTTTGTCCCGAACTTAAGCCATAACACAAAAATGGATTTTGTCAAGAAACAAGAGTTCCCTTTTTCTTATTTAATTAAACCGGAATAAAAAGACTAACCAAGAAAGAAATGGGACTTTGATTCGATATCATTTGATTATATATCATATAAATTCAAAAGGTTCTTTTTTTTTTTTTATCCTTTTATCCAACATCCAAAAAACAAACAAATTTATTATTTAGGATTTGTTGGAACAAAAGGGCGGGCCCGGCTAAGTACTGACCAGGCCGGGCCGTGGAACTAAAAAGCCAAAAATTAAGAACAAAATAAGAATATATATAGACTATGATGGGCGTTTTCAAGCCTTATTTTGTTTTTTATAATGTAACATAGTATTATCCTTTTCAATTGGGAGGAGAGATGGCTGAGTGGACTAAAGCGTCGGATTGCTAATCCGTTGTACGAATTTTTTGTACCGAGGGTTCGAATCCCTCTCTTTCCGTTTTCGTTGATGACTTGGTATTTTTTTTAGAATTTCTCGCGAGTTCTTTTTTTTTTAGTATTTTACTATTTAATATATAGTTAAAAATTACTAGTTTTTAAAAGAAGTGGAATAGAAAAAATCTTACTAAATAACAGTTAAAAATCAAGTAACGAAAACCTTATTTTTTATTCTTCACGTCCAGGGTTACGTCCGGGATCATTAGACAGGAATCCGAAGATAAAGAGAGATACAAAGAATATCACTACCGTGTAAACAAAAAGTTTGAGAGTAAGCATCACAAAATCTCCAAGATTTTTTTAAGAAAAAAGAGAATAGATTCTCCACTTTTATACCACACACCCTACTTTTTTCTTTTGACACCAAGAAATAAAGTGGGGTGATCCAGATTTGTCGCGGTTGTACAATAATTTCAGTATTTGAATTGCATTTCAGTATTTCAATTGAGCGTGTAGGACTTATCTGATTTTCTCAATTCTACGAATTTTTTTTGAATAAAGCATGAATTTGTCTGGGACTTTAGGAAAAATATCATCGAAAACTTACAGCAGCTTGCCAAACAAAGGCTAAGAGAAAAAAGAACAGAGGTATTACTGGCATAATATCTACAATTGGATTCAAAAAAGCGTAGGCTTCAGGCAATTTTGCGACGAAAAAACTACTGGAATAAAGAGCAGAATTAACGGAGATACAGATCAAACTAAAAATATTAAGCATAACAAACATTTTGTTTTTGGGGGGATAATTGTATTTATTTTGATTGAGTTTTGTATTATAAATATGTTATTGTTGTATAGTTGTATAGAAGAAAAAAAAATTATTAAAACTAAAAATAAAATAAGATAGACACAAAAATTTTCTTTGATTTGAACTTACTCAATCAAAAATCCTTCTATATCTCAAATCAAAAGAGAATAGAATAAATCATACTTTCGTACAATATCTTAATTGAATTATATGTAATGATCAATAAATTCCGTTTTATTTGATGTCTACATGTATAGTATACAGGTATAAAAATTCTAGTAATCCATTTTCGAAATAATAGATATTTAGACTAGAGTTGACGAATAACCCGTACCAATATTAGTGTTTATTAGTGTTGAATAGAAATAAATGGGGCGTGGCCAAGTGGTAAGGCAACGGGTTTTGGTCCCGCTATTCGGAGGTTCGAATCCTTCCGTCCCAGAGCATATCCGTCTCTATATTATTAGATTATTAGAGAATGGGATCATTATAGAATTAATATATTTAATAGTATTATTTTATATAATATATATCATAATATAATATATTTTATATTAAATAATAAATCGAAAATAGATTGTCTTTTCGAACAGCTTTTTGTATTATTTGTATTATATTAGACAGTAGAATATTGGTATAGAATGCGATTATTATTCTTTTTTTTTTATAATCCGCGGAATCATATCTTTTTCAAAAAGGAAATTGAGTTCAAAGAACACGCATATGAAATAGGAAATTGAATTCATTTGTGATTCGTTAAATAATAACGATTTTTATAGTATAAATATGAAAAAATAACAACCTAAAATTTCCATTTTCCCTTACGTCAGTGTTTTTTTATCTATCTTTTTTTAATCACAGATGGTTTACTTTACTCCAATCTAAATTTCTCTCTCTTACTGATGATAAAAAACGAAAGAAAGATCCCGGCTGTATAACTTTATGTTATGCAAAATAAAAATAATCAATCCTATCGGATAGGAGATTTTTCAATCAATTAAATCTTTGTAACCAACTCTTATGAGTTCTTGGTATGTGATGAAGTGTGAAATTGTTGAATTTATCTTATCCCTAATAATCTAAAAAATACGGGATAAAGGATAAAATTGATTTATTCTTGCTGAGACTCTCATTTTTTCATTATAGAACAAAAGGGGATAGATTACTACGTACCAACCGAACCAATGATTATTCATGATTCCATAATGGAATCAATTACATATGGGTTCAAAAATGAAGGAATGTTATGGTAAAACTTCGTTTAAAACGATGTGGTAGAAAGCAACGTGCGACTTGAAGGACATGATCGACTGTGGATTCTTACATCCACCATTTTTATATATATTCTATTTTATATATATTATATAGGAATGAAAGTGCTCTTGGCTCGACATCATTTGTTCTGTTCCGCTATAACTCTCTTTTTTTGGGGGGGGCGGGGTGGATATAATTATACTATAGGGTGGAGCTCGAGTAGAAGGTATTGATTTATTTTTCGGGGGCAAGAATCTAGGGTTAGTATCAATCAATAAATTGGAACAACTTCGTAAGTGTATTTTTGATACATAAACTTAAAGGGTCTTATTCGAAAAAATTTCCAATTCAAAAATAAAGTTTGTTGAAATTTGTAAAAAAAAAAACTCTTTCGATCAAATCAAAAGGAAAGTGTATTATGCAAGAATCAAACATTCGTATGATTCTTTGATAAAAATAAATCACAAAAAATGGTATGTTGCTGCCATTTTGAAAGGATTTAAAGATCACCGAAGTAATGTCTAAACCTAATGATTCAAGGCAAAGATCCTGGAACAAGGAAATACCGTTTTCAATTGTCTTACCAACTAGATCAGAATGAAGAATCAAAATGGATTCTAAAGAAGACAGACAATTAACGGGCTAGAGACCGCTCAATAGATGAAATGTTAAAAAGGTTTCTCTTTTGAGTTATTTCAGAGTTATCCAACTTGAGTTATGAGGGTGCAAATATGACTAATTTTGTTTTTGTTGGGTAAGAATAAGAAAAAAGTACTCAAATAAATAGGCTAATTAATTTGATGATTTTATGAATATATTTGATTTTGATATTGTAATTCTATATTTCGATATATAGACATAATTTAAAATTTTCTCGAGCCGTACGAGGGGAAAACTTCTTATACGTTTCTAGGGGAGGTTTTCATCTATCCCAATGAGCCATTTATCGAATCGTTGCAATTGATGTTCGATCCCGACGAGAGGGAAGAGATCTTCGGAAAGTGGGTTTTTATGATCCGATAAAGAATCAAATCTATTTAAACATTCCTGCTATTCTATATTTCCTTGAAAAAGGCGCTCAACCTACAGGAACTGTTCATGATATTTCAAAAAAGGCGGGTGTTTTTACGGAACTTCACCTTAATCAACAAACAAAAGTGAATTAATTATTAATAAAAAACGATTAAGTTAATAAATAAGATAAGAAATGACGTATTTGTATTGAAGTATTGGGGTCCTATAGACATAAAAATTTGATATTACCCCTGATGGAATTTTTTTCGTTGGAACTCCATGAACAAAAAAAAACAAAAGACTAAATCCACTTATTTTAGTTATTGAAGAAAACTCATTTTTTCTACTTCTCCTCCGTCTTCCTTAATTTAGTTTTACACCTAATTATATATATATTATATAGTGCTAATCCAACATAAGTTCTTTGTTTTTTTATATTTCAAATTAAATAATTTTATTCATTTTAATTGATTGAAATCACAATTGTTAATTCAATTTAGAATTTGTTTTCTCTTTTTAATGCTTATGCTTTTCTCAATATTCATATTGACAACAGTGTAGCAAATAAATATAATCCGATCGTGGATAAATGGGTCTATTTATCCCTGTTCCATAGATTTTATTTCATTCAAATAATAGGTTCTTAGATTTTCTGTCATACAAGAAGTCTTTTTTGATTAAGTTTTAAATCAATTAAACTCGATATATACTAATTAATTTAATACTAATTAATGGATAATATAAGAGATAAAAGAGGCGAGGGACGGTCTATAAATAGTTGAAAATTTTTTGCATTTTCGTAGGATTTGTTCATTTTTATTATCTTCCTAGTGGGTTCTCATTTTTTATTTTTTTGTTTGATTGTGTTGTACCATTCAATTTCGTTATTTCTTGGGATTCTGATTGTATCTATCCATTCTAATTTGTTTATTTGGGTTGCTAACTCAACGGTAGAGTACTCGGCTTTTAAGTGCGGCTAGCATCTTTTACACATTTGTATGAAGCAACAGATTCGTCCATACCATTGGTAGAGTTTGTAAGACCACGACTGATCCTGAAAGGAATGAATGGAAAAAGCAGCATGTCGTAGCAATGGATAATTCTGAGAATATTTCATTCTTACTGAATAGGTCCAAAATATTATTTGAATTGCTTAATTCAATTAAAAACAAAAAGAATTTTTTGTTGGGGGGGTCGAGTGAATAAATGGATAGAGCCTTACTAGAGGCTCCAATTCTAGGGAAATAAAAAGTAACGAGCTTCTGTTCTTAATTTTTGAATGATTACCCCATCTAATTAGATGTTAAAAATATATTAGTGCTTAATGTGGGAAAAGCTTTTCCGACCAATGGATTAGAAATTTCTTATGAATCCTAACTATTCGCTATTCCCTTTTATGGGGTAGAAATAAATGTGTAGAAGAAGGCAGTATATTGATAAAGATATTTTTTTTTTTCAAAATCAAAAGAGCGATTAGGTTAATAAAATAAAGGGCTTCTAACTATCTTGTTATCAACATAAATCTTTTATGTGGATAAGAGGGTCTAGAGAGTCTGTTGCTAAAGTTGACTTGTTTCCAAGGTATCTTGTTTTTTATTACTATAAATACCTTGTTTTGACTGTATCGTACTATGTATCATTTGATAACCCAATAAATCGCCTATTTCTTTTCTGATTCAAATTGAATTTTAAATGGAACAATTTCAAGGATATTTAGAATTACACAGATCTCAGCAACATGACTTCCTATACCCACTTATCTTTCGGGAGTATATTTATGCACTTGCTCATGATCGTGGTTTAAATAGATCCGTTTTGTTGGATAACGTAGGTTATGACAAGAAATTTAGTTTACTAAGTATAAAACGTTTGATTAGTCAAATGTATGAACAGAATGATTTTAATCAAAAAAAAAAGTTGGGGTACAACAAAAATTTGTATTCTCAAATGATATCAGAGGTATTTGCAGTCATTGTGGAAATTCCGTTTTCCCGACGATTAGTATCTTCCGTAGAGGAGACAGAAATCGTAAAATCTTATAATTTACGATCAATTCATTCAATATTTCCTTTTTTTGAGGATAAATTTCCACATTTAAATTATGCATCAGATGTACTAATACCTTACCCCATTCATCTGGAAATCTTGGTTCAAACCCTTCGCTACTGCGTGAAAGATCCCTCTTCTTTGCATTTATTCCGGCTCTTTCTTCACGAGTATTATAATTGGACTATTCTTAGTACTCCCCCAAAATCCATTTTTGCAAAAAGTAATCAAAGATTATTCTTGCTCCTATATAATTCTTATGTATGTGAATACGAATCCAGTTTACTTTTTCTCCGTAACCAATCTAATCATTTACGATTAACCTCTTCCGGAATCTTTTTTGAGCGAATACGTTTTTATGAAAAACTAAACTATCCTGAAGTCTTTACTAACGATTTTCCGACTACCTTATGGTTTTTCAAGGATCCTTTTATACAGTATGTTCGATATCAAGGAAAATTGATTCTGGCATCAAAAAATACTCCTCTTCTGATGAATAAGTGGAAATATTATCTTGTCCGTTTTTGGCAATGTCATTTCTATGTATGGTCTCAACCAAGAAGAATCTATATAAACCAGTTATCCAAGTATTCCTTTGATTTTTTGGGTTATCTTTCAAGC